TACAGAACTTCCCTCTTGTATCAGCAAACCGTCACCCATTAATACAACGCCAACATTGTTTGATTCCAAATTCAGAGCAATGCCTATTGTACCCTCTTCAAATTCTACTAATTCCCCTGCCATTACTTCATCAAGACCATGAATACGAGCAATACCATCGCCTACTTGAAGTACAGTTCCGGTATTCACAATCGTGACTTCTCTATTATATTGTTCAATACGTTCACGGATAATATTACTAATTTCGTCGGCTCGAATGGTTACCATTAGTGTCTCTTAATTCTTTTTCGGAAACAAAGGGAGAAAAAAAAAGAATAATGCCTATGGTAAAAAAAGGGCTAATCAGTTATTTCTTTCATGGCCCCGAGCACGCCAATATTAGCACTGATGGTGCGTAAATGTAACTCGCTGTTCGAACAACTATTCAGAGTTCCTAGAGCTCCCTGTAAGGCTTGTTGGAAAACTCGCTGTCGGACCTGATTAATTGCTCTTTGTTCTTCAAAATGAATGGTTTCATTTTTGTAATTTTCTAATCGTTCCAAATTCTCATAAGTGGCATTAATCAAATTCTGTTTTTCTCGTTCTATCTCAGAGTATCCATTCACTCGAAACTCATCCGCTTCCATTTCCACTTTCCGTAAGCGAGCCCGGGCTTTTTCGAGCTGCTCAATAGCTCTTTCACGTAGTTCTTCTGAATTTCGAATAGTACTCAGGATCCTCTGTTTTCGATTATCTAATAAATCACTTAATGAAAGTAGATTCTTTTCCCATTCATTTCATAACTTCACTTCCATGATCTCTTCCCGAACCAAACATGAATCTTTCGATTCATTTGGCTCTCACGCTCAGTTACTTATGTTATGAGCATTCCCATATCTTTTAATGTAATGAGCCTACCCTCTCTTCTCTGTTCGTATTCCAAGATATCGAAACTGATACAAGACCAGAATATTCAGAGGACTCTTCCGACCAGACAAAAAAAATCTGTAATTGTCAGCAAAGTTGTTTTTTTTCTTCAAATCCAAAAAATTCTTCTTATTTTATACATAGGTCGTCGATTCAGCATTGGATAAAAAAAGGGCGAGACACCCATTTTTCCAGTAAATGGTTCAAATCATTTTATCGATATGAGTGTTCTATATCGGATAAATTGCCAACTATTCATTTTGAAACCATCTCCGTACTAACGTAGTGGTAGAAAGAGTACCATGTTGTGCCTGGACTTCAGGCGGTTTAGCTTTAACCATGTTAATGGTCCCACATTATTGGTTGATAGAGAATCAAAGTTGATTTACCAATGACTCACGAAATGCTATGGTTCTTACATATGATTTCTGAATTTATTCAGAAGTAATTCGTTGAGATCGTGCACCTTTCTTCCCTATTTCTAAATAAAAAAAAGAAAGTGCAGCCGGTTGGATCCAGCCTATTCTTGAAATACACAACTCGCACACACTCCCTTTCCAAAAAAGATCAATACACCAAGTACTACACTTAGATTTATTAGATTTGTTGCTAAAATATCGGTATTAAACCCGAAACTCCCGGCGGATGGCCAGTAACCCAAGGAAACGAAAGAATCGGTTACATTTTTCATATGCTCTCCTCTTATAGATAGGACTAACAAAATCGAACAGAGTTCTTTTTGTATCATTTCGTCCCGTTTTTTTTTTTTTATTATTGATTTCTTTTTTTTTTTTTTATTAATTGACTTATTTTAAATATGAATATATTAATTTCATTTGAAATCACTTTCAAATTTCAAAATGGATTCTTTATTATTATTTTATTTCAATTGAAATTCCCAATAAGATACTTATTAGGTCCCCGGTTTCATGTCAATTGCGAAATACCTCGTTTGTTGCAACGCTTCCTAAAAGTAAAAAAGGGTTTCCATTAAATTAAGGACGGGAAATGAGAAAGCGAGTGGATCTACTAATTCCTCATCCTCAAATCAGACCTTCCCCGGAGTATTGTCTCAACGAAGAAGTGGAGTGAAGTTTTGATATAATTCGAAGAAGCAAGCGGTAAGTCGACGGCAATAAAATAAGAAAAGAAGTACGTATTTTTCACGTTTATAGAATAGGATTAAACAAAAGGATTCGCAAATAAAAGCGCTAATGCCACGACCAGTCCGTAAATTGTTAAAGCTTCCATAAAAGCCAGACTAAGCAATAAAGTACCTCGTATTTTACCCTCTGCTTCTGGTTGTCTCGCGATACCTTCTACGGCTTGGCCCGCAGCAGTACCTTGACCAACTCCAGGTCCAATAGAAGCAAGCCCTACGGCCAATCCAGCAGCAATAACGGAAGCGGCAGAAATCAGTGGATTCATGGTAAGTTCCTCGCACCAAAATAAAGAAATGGTTAATGATACAATCAACCAATGAATTATTACTTATTATTCCATCACTAAGATCCACCCGGTCAAAGTAACTAAGAACTCCGAATTGAAGTGATGATATACTGAATCATCAGAACTACTTCGATATCTCGTTTTT